TCGTAGTGCAACACTGCAAGAGGATGATTTGCAACGACACGATTCTCTTACGTTTCTAGGCGCTTTCCTGTTTTCGGGGTTTTACGGGGTCAAAAAGTCCAAAAACGTCTTTTTTAAGGGGGTAGGGGGTTTTAGGCTATTTTAGCGTTTAAAATTTTTTAATAATTAAGAAAACGCCAAGGGGTGTAAAAGTAGTTATGTCCTAGAGATAGTAGTTAGTGGTGTAAAAAGAATATGTCATTCATGGTTGAACGATCAGGTCTTAAGCAAAGTAAGTGTACCGGGTCTTGTCTAAAAATCTGAATAACCAGCCGGCGGCAAGGTGATGAAAGTGAAGGGAGAGAAAGACCAATGAGGCAGATCAGGCTAAACAACCGCAGTGCGGAACGTACGAGGACTGTTTAAGCCATGTCGCGTGCCAGGAGATCCATGTTCCGTACAGTCACTAGTGCCTGGGTAATGTCAGTTATGGGGTATAATCTATTTATGTACCTGAAACAGGAACCAAATGTTCTGGAATGGAACGTAAGTGTATTACACAAGTTAAATCTTAGATTATAATGATTGTTCAAGTGTAGTGGTACCGTTTAGGATGGTGGTTACAATCCGGACGGAACTGTTGTTCTTCATGATATACTGATAAATATGAAAACGAATGAATCACCTGAATGCTGAATATAATTTAATGCTAGATTACATATATATTCCTAGCTGAATATATAAATATGTATATATATGTACTTATAAGATTATTGTTAGTTCTCATGTGGGGGTTTTAGTAAGATAATTCTTGATTAATTGTTGGTCATGGAGCTCATGTAGCATAATAGTTGTAATTAAGTAGTGGGGATATATCAGTTAATGGCTTATGTTATGGATAAATTAATGAGGAATATACATATAATTCTAATATAGTTAATATTATGTAATAGGAATGGGGTGGGGGGGGGGTAGGTGAGTATGGAGTGGTGTACTCTGGTATGATGGAGTAATGTTGATAAATAATGTTATGGGTTATGTAGGGGATAGATTAATGTATGTGTAAATAATAAGTCTTATTACATACATAGTCAAAGAGTAGTTTAAGTAGAATTTTAGCTTTGGGAGTTAAAGGCAGGAGTTAGAGTCTCTTCTCTTTGAGCCCAAGGATGGAATTTAACCGTCATGTTCGGCTTACAAGACCGATACTTTAGCTTTAAGTTACTGGGGCAGTTGCGGTTAAGTATTTTGTTTTCAATTCAGCCGGATAGGGGTATGAATACCAGGAAGATTATGAAGTAAAGAATTGAGGCTACTTGACCAATAGTGATGTAGGGGTCTTCTACTGGTTGTCCTCCGATTCAGGTTAGGATGAGGACGTCGGCTGCAAGGATTCATAGGGTAATTTTAAATAGGGGACGAAATGTGGTGCTGCGGATTTTAGATGTGTGTAGAAATGGTACAAGTATCAAGATAACGATCGAGAAGAGTAGGGCTAATACTCCACCTAGTTTGTTCGGGATAGAGCGTAGGATTGCGTAAGCAAATAGGAAGTATCATTCAGGCTTAATGTGGGGGGGTGTAATTAGTGGGTTGGCGGGGGTAAAGTTTTCAGGGTCATTTAATAAATTTGGTGAAAGAAGTGCTAGTAAAACAACAATTAGTAGTAAGATGATGAAGCCTAGGAGGTCTTTAAAGGTATAGTAGGGGTGAAATGGGATTTTGTCGGCATTAGAGTTAATTCCTATTGGGTTGTTTGAACCCGTTTCGTGGAGAAAGACGATGTGAACCAGTGATGCGGCTGCAATTGCGAATGGGAGGATAAAGTGGAAGGCAAAAAATCGGGTTAAAGTCGGTTTATCTACTGAAAATCCCCCTCAAATTCATTGTACTAAGGTGTCTCCAATATAGGGGATGGCCGATAGAAGATTGGTAATGACGGTTGCACCTCAGAAGGACATTTGTCCTCATGGGAGGACATAGCCTACGAATGCAGTTATTATAGTAAGAAGAAGCAGAATAACTCCGATGTTTCAGGTTTCTATGTATAGGTATGATCCATAGTATAGTCCGCGTGCGATATGAAGGTAGATGCAGATAAAAAATAGAGATGCGCCGTTTGCGTGAAAATTTCGGATAAGCCAGCCATAATTGACGTCGCGGCAGATATGTGCGACGGAGGAGAAGGCGGAGCTAATATCGGAGACGTAGTGTATTGCCAGGAATAGGCCTGTGATAATTTGTATAACTAGGCATAATCCAAGGAGTGAGCCTATGTTTCATCATGATGAGATGTTTGATGGGGCTGGCAGGTCGATGAATGCACTGTTGATGATTTTTGCTAATGGGTGGGTTTTACGTATGATTGCCATTTGATTTTTGTAGTTGAGTAACAACGGTGATTTTTCAAGTCATTAGCCCTGGTTAGAGTCCTGGCAAGAATTATGGTACTTATAGTCGTTTTTTCTATTATTTTTTTAGTTAGTTTAATTGCAGTGGCTTCTAATCCTTCTCCTTACTTTGCGGCGTTTGGGTTAATAGTGGGTGCTGGAGTGGGTTGTGGCATATTAATGCAGTGTGGTATGACTTTTTTATCTATAGTTTTGTTTTTAATTTATTTAGGTGGTATGTTGGTGGTGTTTGCATATTCTGCTGCATTAGCAGCGGAGCCTTACCCGGCTGCGTGGGGCTCCTGGGAGGTGTTTTCTTATGTATTGGGGTATATGTTTTTAATTGTTGTGGGGTGGGTTGCATTTGTAGGAGATTTTGGGTTGCTTGATGACATTGAGGGGCATTTTGGGGCGGTGCGGCGATATGTTGGTGTGGCGGAGGTGTATAATGCTGGTGGTTATATATTATTAATCGCGGGATGGGTGTTATTGATGGCTTTACTAGTTGTCCTGGAGTTAACTCGTGGCTATTCTCGTGGTTGTCTTCGTGCGGTTAGATAAATATAGCTAATAATATAATAGTAAGAAGGGATAATACTGTGATTGACAGGTATGTTTTAATAAGGCCTTTGTGTGCATGCGTAATTTTTTGGGTAATAATGAGTTGGGCACGGGCGATGCCTTTTGGTCCGAGTTTTTCTATTCATAGTTGATCTGATATTTGTGTGGCTAGAGTTTGTCCGAGTGTTAGGGGTAATTTTGATATTAGGCGATGAGTAATATGTGGGTAGAAGCCTAGTATGTTGGAGAAGTTATGTGTGAGTTTTGTAGTTTTAATTTTGATTTGTTTGTTAGTTATAGAGGCCAGTTCTAATGCTGTAATTAAGCCCAGTAAAGATACGATGAGGGCAGTTAGTTTGAGTGTCGGTGGTATTGTGAGCATTTGGGTTTTATTAGGGAGGATGTACTGGTATAGAATAAACCCGGCAATAATGCTTCCTCATGCAAGACGTTTAAGGGGGTTAATAATTAATGGGTTATTTTCGTTGGTGGGGGAGAGTGGAAGAGTTCGTGGGTTATTTATTAATACAAAATAAATAATACGTAGGCTGTATACGGCGGTAAATGAGGTGGCAATTAGTGTTAGAGTTAGGGCTCAGGCGTTTAAGTTGGAGGTATTTATGGCCTCAATAATTGCATCTTTTGAAAAGAAGCCGGCGAGGAAGGGCGTTCCTATTAGTGCGAGGCTGCCAATAGTAAGACATGAGGAGGTTAGGGGAAGTATTTTATGAATTCCTCCTATTTTGCGGATGTCCTGTTCGTCGTTAAGGGCGTGAATAATTGATCCGGAGCATAAGAAGAGTATTGCTTTAAAGAAAGCATGAGTGCAGATGTGAAGGAATGCTAGTTGTGGCTGGTTGAGCCCAATGGCGACTATCATTAGGCCAAGTTGGCTAGATGTGGAAAATGCAACAATTTTTTTGATGTCGTTTTGTGTAAGAGCACATGTGGCGGTAAATAAGGTTGTGATCGCACCGAGACAAAGTGCGGCGGTGAGAATATTGGTGTTATTTTCAATGAGGGGGTGGAGGCGAATTAGTAGAAAAATCCCTGCAACAACTATTGTGCTAGAGTGAAGTAAGGCGGAAACTGGGGTAGGGCCTTCTATGGCTGCTGGTAGTCATGGATGTAGGCCAAATTGGGCGGATTTGCCTGTTGCAGCTATTAATAGTCCCGCGGCGGGCAGGGTTATGTCTATGTTTTTAGTAAGAATAAATAACTGTTGGATGTCTCATGAGTTGGTATTAATTAAAAGTCAGGATATTGACAGTATAAGTCCGATGTCTCCTACGCGGTTATAGACCACTGCCTGGAGTGCGGCCATGTTGGCGTCGGCGCGGCCGTACCATCACCCAATTAAAAGGAATGATATAATTCCTACGCCCTCTCACCCAATAAAGAGTTGAAATATATTGTTGGCAGTTACTAGGATTAGTATGGCGATTAAAAAAATTAGGAGATATTTGAAAAATCGGTTAATTAAAATGTCCGTTTGTATGTAGTAGATGGCAAATTCTAGAATCGATCAGGTTACGTATAGTGCGATCGTTATAAAAACTATAGAGTATAGGTCAAACTGAAAGCTAATATTAATTTCTATTGGTGAGATATGAAATCATCGATAGTAGATAGTGAAGGATTGAAGATTTATGTTTAGGCAGGTTAGTGACGGGGCTAAGCTTACTAAAAATGATAATTTTACGGCGTTTTTAACATAATGCGGTCAGTTGTTTGACGGTTTAAGTACAGTAGATAAAATGATAGGCAGAGCCAGGATAACAACTGTCAAGGAGAGGCATGTTAGGAATATTTGTGATAATTGAGGGGTGGACATAGCTTTCACTTGGATTTGCACCAAGAGTTTTTGGTTCCTAAGACCAATGGATAACTATTATCCTTTGAAAGCATTGAGTGATCTTTGGAGTTTAACCAAAGTAGTAAGAATTAGCAGTTCTTGGTGCGCAGGCATCTCTCGGTCAATAAGAAGAATTTAACTTCTATTATTAGAATCACAATCTAATGTCTTAGTTAGACTATATTAACACCAGCATCAGCCTCAGATAAGTTCAGGCTTAATTATTAGAAGTATAATGGGAATAATATGTAGGGTAAATAAGAGATGTTCTCGGGTATGTGAAGGCTCTATGGGGGTGTTATTTGAGGCTGGTCCTCGCTGGGAGGAAATAAAGAGGTAAAGTGAGTAGCTAGCTGTAATAAGGGTTCCGGTGCCGGTTAGTAGAATAGTTCAGATAGATCAGTTAAATATAGATACTATAATTATAAGTTCTCCCATTAGGTTAGGAAGAGGGGGGAGAGCTATATTTGATAGGCTAATGATAAGTCATCAGGTTGTTATGAGCGGTATAATAATTTGCATTCCTCGGGCTAGTAGGAGAGTTCGAGAGTGCGTTCGTTCATAGGAAGTATTGGCAAGGCAAAATAGAGCTGAGGAGGTTAGTCCGTGGGCAATTATTAAGATAATCGCTCCTGTAAAGCCTCAGGGGGTTTGAATAAGAATGCCGGCGGCAACCAGTCCCATGTGGCTGACGGATGAGTAGGCGATTAAAGATTTTATATCAGATTGTCGTATACAAATGGATCCTGTTATAATGATTCCCCATAATGCTAAAATAATGAATGGGTAGGCTAGTGATTTTGTTGCGGGTTCAAGAATAATGGTTATTCGAATTATTCCATACCCGCCTAATTTTAGGAGTACTGCGGCAAGAATTATTGATCCGGCAATTGGGGCTTCTACATGGGCTTTGGGGAGTCATAAATGTACTCCATACAGAGGTATTTTTACTAAGAAGGCGATCAAGCAGGCGGCTCATAGAAAGGTGTCGGCTCAGGTATTAGGGTGAATAAAGATTAAGTTTATTGAGAGGATTGATAGTGAGCCGGTGATGTTATATAGATAGAGGAGGGCAATTAGCAGTGGGAGTGAGCCAGCCAAGGTATAAAATAGGAAGTAGGTTCCTGCGTTGAGGCGTTCTGCTTGGTTTCCTCAGCGAGTAATAATAATTAAGGTGGGGATTAAGGTGGCTTCAAATATAATATAAAATAGAATAATTTCTGTGGCGCTAAAGGCTATAATCAGTAATGTTTGTAATGATACTAATAGTATAATATAACTTCGTTGGCGGTTAATAGGTTCTGATGAGATGTGGTTTTGGCTAGCGAGGATCATAAGTGGGAGTAGTCAGCAGGTAAGGACGATTAATGGTGTGGAGATTGTGTCAGTGGCTATTATGAAGTTAAGATTTGATCAAGGGGTTGTAGAGTGGTGCTTAAATAACGTAAGAGATAGGGTAGCGATGATTAAACTGTGTGTTGTAGTGGTGGGTCATAATCATTTAGGGGAGGTTATTCAAATCGTTGGAAGCAGTATAATAGTTGGGATTAGTAGTTTTAGCATTGTAGGAGATTAAGGTTTTTAAGATGATCAGACCCGTGTGTGCGAGAGGTGGCGACTAGTAAGCTTAGGCCAAGGCCGGCTTCACATGCCGAGAGGGCTAGAAGTAGAAGAGGGGCGGAGGAGAATATTATAGTTTCATTTTGGGAGCACCATATTGCGAGGGCGATGAATAAGGATAATATTATTCCTTCAAGACATAGAAGGGCAGAAAGTAGGTGTGTGCGGTTAAAGGTTAAACCTGAAAGTCCGAGTATGAATGCAGTGGAGATGGTAAATAAGATATGGGTCATTAAGTCTCTGTGGATTTGAGCCACAATCTATTGAGCCGAAATCAATAATCTTACGTTGGACTAGGGACTTATTCTGCTCATTCTAATCCTCCTTGAAGTCATTCGTAAACTAAACCGAAGGTTAAGAGCATAATAATAACAAATGCCCATGTTAATATAAGTATGGGGTCTAGGTGAGTGCTTCAGGGGAGTGGGAGTAGCAGGGCGATTTCTAGGTCAAATAGGAGAAATAGGATGGCAATAAGAAAGAATCGGATAGAAAATGGGAGGCGGGCAGATCCGAGGGGGTCAAAGCCACATTCGTACGGCGATAGTTTTTCTGAGTCTGGGTTTATTTGCGGGAGTCAGAATGCAATAATAGCCAGAATAGTCGAGATTAATGAGGAAATTAGAATTATTGTTAAGATTAGGTTCATTATCTTTCCTTGGAATTTAACCAAGACTAAATGATTGGAAGTCACTTGTACTTTTTAATACTAGAAAGATTAAGATCCTCATCAATAGATTGAAACATAAAGGAAGAGTCAAACTACGTCTACGAAATGTCAGTATCATGCAGCTGCTTCAAAGCCAAAGTGGTGGGAAGAGGTGAAATGGTATAAGATTTGTCGTAGTAGGCATACTATTAGGAAGGTGGATCCAATGATGACATGAAGCCCGTGGAAGCCCGTGGCAACAAAGAATGTTGTCCCATAAACGCCGTCTGCAATAGTAAATGGGGCTTCATAATATTCTATTGCTTGGAGGGCAGTGAAGTACAGGCCTAGTAAAATGGTTAGGGAAAGGGCCTGTGTAGCTTCTGTTCGTTTTCCTTCCATGAGGCTGTGATGGGCCCATGTGACAGTAACGCCAGAGGCTAGTAAGACTGCTGTATTTAGGAGGGGGACTTCGAATGGGTCTAAAGGGATGATGCCTGTCGGCGGTCAAATGCCTCCTAGTTCTGGGGTGGGGGCTAGGCTTGAGTGGTAGAAGGCTCAGAAAAATCCCAGGAAGAAGAACACTTCGGATGTAATAAATAAGATTATTCCGTAACGCAGGCCTTTTTGGACTGGGGGGGTGTGATGTCCTTGAAATGTGCCTTCACGGATAATGTCTCGTCATCATTGAATTATAGTAAGAATTATTAGTAGTAGGCCTATTGCTAGTAGGGTTATTGACTTAAAGTGAAATCAAACTGCGAGTCCTGAAGTTAATAGCAAAGCGGCGACTGCCCCAGTAAGGGGTCATGGGCTTGGGTCAACCATGTGGTATGCGTGTGCTTGATGGGCCATTAGACATTTTCTTGTAGGTACAGGCTTAATAAAAGAACAAATACGTAAGCTTGGATTATTGCGACAGCAATTTCTAAAATGGTTAGTAGGGCTAGTACAGTAAGTGTAAGTACGGCAATTGTTGGTATAGTTGACAGTATAACAAAGGTTGCTGTAGAAATTAGTTGAATTAATAGGTGGCCTGCGGTTAGATTTGCTGTTAGTCGAACTCCAAGGGCCAAGGGTCGAATAAATAGGCTAATTGTCTCGATAATAATTAGAATGGGAATTAGAGGGGTTGGCGTTCCTTCTGGGAGGAGGTGAGCTAAAGAATGTGTTGGCTGATTTCGTATGCCAATTAATACAGTGGCCAGTCATAATGGTACGGCCAGGGCTATATTTATGGATAATTGAGTGGTCGGAGTAAAAGTATACGGCAGAAGGCCTAGAAGATTTAAGGTTATTAAAAATAGGAGGAGGGCGGTTAAGATCATGGCCCATTTATGTGCGCCTATATTTAGTGGTAGTATGAGTTGACTAGTGGCTCGAGCAATAAACCAGGATTGAACGGTAATCAGTCGGTTATTTATTCATCGTTTATACGGGGCTGGGAATAATATTCATGGTAGTAGAAGAGCAACGGCAATTAGTGGGGCACCTAAGAAGGTTTGGCTGGCAAATTGATCAAAGAAGCTTAGTGTCATGGTCAGGGTCAGATTTCTGTGAGAAGACTCGAAGGGTCTTTAGTGAGGGGTTCATTTGGGGTTTTGTGTATAATAACCTTATTTGGCAGGATGGTCAGGAAAACAGCTCATGTGAAGATTAAGATATAGAATCAGGGGTCTGGATTGAGTTGTGGCATTCACTAAGGGTGGTCGGCAGTCACCTGTGTTTAGCTTAAAAGGCTAATGCTATATCCTATTAGCTTCTTAGTGATGATTCTGCTAGTATTGATGAAGATCATGATTCAAAGTATTTAACAGGCGTCGATTCAATTGTAATAGGCATGAAGCTGTGGTTCGCTCCGCAGATTTCTGAACACTGACCGAAGAAGATTCCTGGTCGGGTGGCAATAAATGTCGCTTGATTGAGTCGTCCGGGTACTGCATCCATTTTTAGGCCTAGAGACGGCACAGCTCATGAATGTAGGACGTCTTCAGCTGTAATTAATATACGTACGGGAGAGCTGGTGGGGACAACTATTCGGTTGTCTGTGTCAAGTAGGCGGAATTGGCCTGGTAGAAGATCTTGTGTAGGAATTATATATGAGTCAAAATTTAATGTCTCGTAGTCTGTGTACTCATAGCTTCAGTACCACTGATGTCCTGTGGCTTTGATAGTTAGGTGAGGGTCATTGATTTCGTCTATTAGGTAAAGGATTCGGAGTGACGGCAAGGCAATGGCAATTAACACTAAAGCTGGTATAACTGTTCAGACTATTTCAATTTCTTGGGCGTCAAGTAAGTGCTTGTTGGTTAGTTTTGTTGAGACTGTTGTTGTGATGATGTAAAGTACAAGGGTACTAATTAAAAAGACGATTATTAATGCATGGTCATGGAAGTGTAGGAGTTCTTCTATAATAGGGGAGGATGCGTCTTGTAGTCCTAGTTGTGCGGGGTGGGCCATAGGTAAGATATACGGGGGTTTAACCCGTAATTTTGCCTTGACAAGGCAGTGTTATATTTTAACTAAAATCTTATAAGAAAGTGGCAGAGTGGTTATGTAGTCGGCTTGAAACCGATTTAAGGGGGTTCAATTCCTTCCTTTCTCGAGTTTGTGGAGATTGGACGAATGCTGGTTCTTCATACGTGTGATATGGAGGAGGGCAGCCGTGTAGTCATTCAACGTTGGTGTAAGTTAATTCTACTGTTTGGACTTCTCGTTTAGCTGCAAAGGCTTCTCAGAGGATAAATAAAAATATAATAACAGCAGTAAGGGAGATTATAGAGCCAATAGAAGATAAAGAGTTTCATATGGTGTATGCATCTGGGTAATCTGAGTAACGTCGTGGTATTCCAGCTAGTCCTAGGAAGTGCTGAGGGAAGAATGTTATGTTTACCCCAATAAATATAATTCCGAAGTGAATTTTAGTCCAGGTAGGGTGAAGTGTAAAGCCTGAGAACAGGGGGAATCAATGGACAAAGCCGCCCATAATGGCAAAGACGGCTCCTATTGACAGGACATAGTGGAAGTGTGCAACTACGTAATATGTATCGTGTAGTATGATGTCTAGTGATGAGTTGGCTAAGATAATACCGGTTAGTCCGCCGACTGTAAATAAGAAAATGAAGCCAAGAGCTCATAATATAGGGGTTTCCCATTTAATTGCACCTCCGTGTAGTGTGGCAAGTCAGCTAAATACTTTGACCCCCGTTGGGATCGCAATAATTATTGTAGCGGAAGTGAAGTAGGCTCGAGTATCTACGTCTATGCCGACGGTAAATATGTGATGAGCTCACACAATAAATCCTAGGAGCCCAATTGCTATTATTGCTCATACTATTCCTATATAGCCGAAGGGTTCATTTTTACCTGAATAATAGGCTACGATGTGGGAGATTATGCCGAAGCCTGGGAGGATAAGAATGTAGACTTCTGGGTGGCCGAAGAATCAGAACAGATGTTGATAGAGGATTGGGTCCCCACCCCCCGCGGGGTCAAAGAAGGTAGTATTAAGGTTGCGGTCTGTTAGGAGTATTGTAATGCCTGCGGCTAAAACCGGTAGAGATAATAACAGGAGTACTGCGGTAACTAGCACTGATCATACGAATAGGGGGGTTTGGTACTGTGAGGTAGATGGCGGTTTTATGTTGATAATCGTAGTAATAAAGTTAATGGCCCCAAGAATTGAGGAGACACCGGCCAAATGTAATGAAAAAATAGCAAGGTCAACTGATGCACCTGCGTGTGCCAGGTTTCCGGCTAGTGGGGGATACACAGTTCATCCGGTTCCGACTCCGGCTTCTACTGCTGAGGAGGTAAGTAGAAGAAGAAGTGATGGGGGAAGGAGTCAGAAACTTATATTATTTATACGAGGGAAGGCTATGTCAGGGGCTCCAATTATTAATGGTACAAGTCAGTTGCCGAATCCCCCGATTATAATTGGTATTACTATAAAGAAAATTATAACAAATGCGTGGGCAGTGACAATTACATTATAAATCTGGTCGTCTCCTATTAGGGCCCCGGGTTGGCCAAGTTCAGCCCGAATTAATAGACTTAATGCGGTTCCTACTATTCCGGCCCAAGCACCAAAAATTAAGTAAAGGGTGCCAATGTCTTTGTGGTTGGTCGAAAAGAGTCAACGGGTGATGGTCACAGGTAAGATGGCTGAGCGTTTAAGCGGCAGGTTGTAGCCCTGTAAAGGGAGGTTTAATTCCTTCTTTTACCAAGCCTTGTAGTGTAGTTTCATGCAGGATTGCAAACCCTGAGACGTAGGTTAACGCCTGCCGGGGCTTCCTCCCGCCTTTTAGAGTTTCGGCGGGAGGAAAGCCTAGGTGGAAGCTTGCCGGTTAAAGCTTTTAGCTGTTAACTAAATGTATGTGGGATAAAGTCCTGCAAATCCTAATTACAGGAGTTAGAGGATTTTAACCTCTGTCTAAAGCTTTGAAGGCTCTTGGTTTAAGTTAATCTAAACTCCTAGAATAAAGAGATAATGGATGGTGAGATAGGAAGTATGGTAATGGATATGATTATAATTATAGGTAGGGTGAAGTTTGTTTTGATTTTGATATCTCACTTAAGTACTCGCGCGTGCGTATTGGGTGTAATTGTTGTGGTAAGGGAGTAGGAGAGGCGGAGGTAGAAGTATAGGCTGAGCAGGGCGGATAGTGCAATTATTGTGGTGGCGAGGATTAGGCCTTGGTTGGTTAGCTCTTGGAGAATAAGTCATTTTGGTAAAAACCCTGATAGGGGTGGGAGGCCACCTAGTGATAGGAGTGCAAGCATGGTGGCGGCGGACAGGACTGGGAATTTGGATCAGTTTGTGGCCAGTGTATTAATTGAAGTAGAGTTTAATGTGTTGAAGGTTATAAATATTGTTGTTGTTATGATAATGTAAATAGTTAAATTAATAATGGCTAAGGCAGGTATGAAGTGCATGATGGAAATAATTCATCCTAAGTGGGCAATGGATGAGTAGGCTATGATTTTTCGAATTTGTGTCTGATTAAGTCCTCCTCATCCACCAATAATTGTGGATATTAGGCCTAGGGTAATTGTTAGTTCTGGTATGAGGTTGCTGGAAATTTGGTATAGGAGTGCTAATGGTGCGAGTTTTTGTCAGGTGGCTAAGATTAGTCCTGTATTTAATGTGATTCCTTGTATGACTTCGGGCAGTCAGAAGTGTATTGGGGCAATCCCGAGTTTAATGGCAATTGCTAGAGTCATAAGGGTGGAGACTGGTATTGTAATGTCTTGGATAAGTCATTGTCCGGACTGTCAAGCATTAAATAGGCCGGCAAACAGAAGTAAAGCTGCGGCTGCAGCTTGTGTAATGAAGTATTTTGTTGCGGCTTCTACGGCTCGTGGGTGATGGTGGTGGGCTATGAGGGGAATAATGGCAAGAGTATTAATTTCTAGGCCTATTCATGCGAGAAGTCAGTTGGAGCTGGCAAAAGTTAGAGTAGTGCCTAGTCCTAGGCTTGTAAGTATAATAAATAAGATGTAAGGGCTCATTAGTAAGGGAAGGATTTTAACCAACATATTTGGGGTATGGGCCCAAAAGCTTGAATCATCTGACCTTACTAGGAAGTGGTGTAATGGGAGCACTGAAAGTTTTGATCTTTCTGGTGGAGGTTCGAGTCCTTCTTTTCTAGGCACTAAGGGGGTTTGAACCCCTATTTTCTACTCTATCAAAGTAGCCCCTAACTTTCGGGCATAGGGCCTAAAGTTGCGGGGGTAAACCTGCTAGGGAGGTTGGTAGGGAAATATGTCAGATAATTAAGGCTAGGGTGAGTGGAAGAAAGTTTTTTCATACTAGGTGTATTAGCTGGTCGTATCGGAATCGGGGGTATGAGGCACGTACTCAGAGAAATAGCGAGGCCAGGATAGCTGTTTTAATGGCTCAGTTTAGGTTAATGGTTAAAATATTGAAGGATGGGCCGAGGAATAGAATTGCGGATAAGGCGTTTATAAATAAGATATTTGTGTACTCGGCAAGGAAAAATAGGGCGAAGGGGCCTCCTGCATACTCGACGTTAAACCCGGAGACAAGTTCGGATTCTCCTTCTGTAAGGTCAAACGGGGCACGGTTTGTCTCAGCTAGGGTAGAAATAAATCATATTGCGGCTAATGGTCAGGCTGGTAAAATTAATCATACGGCTTCTTGTGCGGTGTTGAATGTAATTAGTGTAAAGGCCCCTGTAAATATAATGAGTGAGAGGATGATGAGGCCTAGGGTGACTTCGTATGAGATTGTTTGTGCTACTGCTCGGAGAGCACCAATTAAAGCGTATTTAGAATTTGAGGCTCAGCCTGAGCCGAGGATGGAGTATACTGAAAGGCTGGATACTGCCAGGATGAAGAGGATAGTTAGGTTTAAATCTGTGAGTGCTAGTGGTATTGGAAGTGGGATTCACAGGATCAGTGCTAAAGTGAGTGCTAGTGCTGGGGTTAGTAGAAAAAGTGTGGGGGAGGCGGTTGATGGTTTTACTGGCTCTTTAATGAATAGTTTTACCCCGTCTGCAATTGGTTGAAGAAGTCCGTAGGGGCCAACAATATTTGGGCCTTTTCGTAGCTGTATATAACCTAGAATTTTTCGTTCTACTAGGGTGAGGAAGGCTATCGCTAAGAGAATAGGAATAATATACATAAGTGGGTTGATGATTAGTGTAATGAGGGTCATAGTTAGAGAGGGGAGTTGAACCCCTGGGGGTAAGGGCTTAGGCCTTATGCAATTACCAGGCTCTGCCACTCTAACTAGCCCTGTTCTAGGGTGTGGTGTGCGTTCTTTATTATCTACTTGATTTGGCTTCAGTAGGTTAAAGAGAGGCGTGTCTTAAATATAGGCCTCATTTATCCAATCCTTTCGTACTAGGATAAATAACTTCATAGATAGAAACTGACCTGGATTACTCCGGTCTGAACTCAGATCACGTAGGACTTTAATCGTTGAACAAACGAACCCTTAATAGCGGCTGCACCATTAGGATGTCCTGATCCAACATCGAGGTCGTAAACCTTTTCGTCGATTTGGGCTCTTGGAAAAGATTGCGCTGTTATCCCTGGGGTAACTTGGTTCGTTGATCAGATTAGTCTGGATCTTAATGTCAGATGTCCTGATGCGTCGAATTGTCATTCTTAGTTTATAAAGCTGTGCTTCAATCATCGCTGAGGATTGCTTGTTCTCAGTGGTCGCCCCAACCTAAGACTTTATGGCCATAATGCTGTGTTTATCTATACGGCATGGTATAGTTAGGAGTCATTTGGATTTAGTCTAAAGCTCCACAGGGTCTTCTCGTCTTATGTTTTTATACCCGCTTCTGCACGGGTAGATCAGTTTAATTGACGGGAGAAAAGAGACAGTTGAGCCCTCGTGGGGCCATTCATACCAGTCCCCATTTAAAGGACAAGTGATTACGCTACCTTTGCACGGTCAGGATACCGCGGCCGTTAAACTCATGTCACTGGGCAGGCAGGACCTTCAATACATGGAAAGCTGAAGGCGATGTTTTTGGTAAACAGGCGGGGCTCGGGTTTGCCGAGTTCCTTTTTTCTCTTTTAGTCTTTCCTTTGGGCACTCTTGTGTAAGATTTACGATAGAATTAATAGGGTTTTCTTGTTTTTATTATATGCACTATTTGCTCCTCCGGTGGGTTCGTTTAACTGTTAGTGGTTTGTCCGTTCTAACTTACACTTGTGCTAGGAGAAAATCATTTTTCTTATTACTAGTTCTAGCATTGTTTCTTCTATTTTAATAGATTAACTTGATATTTATAGGGGATTTAGAGTACTTTATCCGGATATTAGGGTTTATGGGTATTTAAGCTATAACGCTTTCTTTAAAGGTGGCTGCTTTCAGGCCCACTTGGATTTTGTCCTTTAGGATTATGATCTTTTTCCTCCTTATTGGGTTGTTTCCCGGTTCATAGGAGCTGTACCTCCTGTGAATAACTCTCAAATGTTCTTAAAATTTTTTAGTTAGAACTTACATATTTTTTAGAAAATTTTTGAGGCTGAACTTTTATTCATTTCTCAAGTAACCAGCTATCACTAGGCTCGTTAGGCTTGTCACCTCTACTTGGAAGTCTTCCCACTCTTTTGCCACAGAGACGGGTTGGTCCTTTCAACTGCTTCGAAGTAGCTCGTCTAGTTTCGGGGGGTCAAACTATAAATCATTTTGCTTGGATCTGACTTGCTAGACCATGATGCAAAAGGTACGAGGCTTTATCTCTGCTTTGTTGTGCTTTAACGATTTATTTCATTTCTCTTTCAGCTTTCCCTTGCGGTACTATTGCTATAGCTCTGTGGGTCTTTTTCTATCGCCTATACTAAAGTTGACAAATGTTTTGTTTTTATTTTTTGTGTGTTTATTTTAATATTTATTTGATTGGATGCATGGTCAGGCTAGCTATAATGCTCAAAATGATCTGAATTGCGCAGATTTCATCTCAGTGTAAGGGAGATACTTTTCTATTAAGCTACATTTTGATTATTCCAAGCACACCTTCCGGTACGCTTACCATGTTACGACTTGCCTCCTCTTCTTGTTAGTAGTATTTTATTAAAAGTGTAGATTGTTTCGAGGAGAGTGACGGGCGGTGTGTGCGCGCTTCAGCGCCAGGCTTCAGTGGGGCACTCTACTCCCCGCTTACTGCTAAATCCTCCTTTAGACACAGGTTTCATAGTGTCGTCCGTATATTCTAATTTAGAAAATGTAGCCCATTTCTTCCCGCATCATAAGCTACACCTTGACCTGACGTGTTAAGCTATGCTTGTTGTGCCTACTTAGGGTCTTTCAAAAGGTAGGCTGGCGACGGCGGTATATAGGCTGGATGCAAGATGCGGTGAGGTTGAACGAGGATTATCGATTATAGAACAGGCTCCTCTAGGTGGTTCTGAAGCACCGCCAAGTCCTTTGGGTTTTAAGCTTGCGCTCGTAGTAACCTGGCGGGCGGCTTAGTATTTGTGCCGCCTTGGTTTAGTTCCAAGCATAGTGGGGTATCTAATCCCAGTTTGTGCCTTGGTTTTCGTGGGTTCACATTTAGTGAGATAACTTTCGTTAATGATTTTCATATACTTATTAGCGTATGACAGCTTAAAGGTATTTTGTTCTCAGTATATAACTTAATTGCTAACCACACCATACGCCGAATGACTATCATTTTGAGCCTCTCGTATAACCGCGGTGGCTGGCACGAGTTTTACCGGCTCTATTTAACCATAACTAGGTCTAGCTTTCGCTAATTGCCTAATGTTTATCACTGCTGAAATCCCGTGGGGGTGTGGCAAAGCAAGGCGTCTTGGGCCGTGGACACGAGCCTGATGCCGGCTCCTCGTCTTCTACTAGGAAGATTGAGGGCATTTTCACCGGAGTGCGGATACTTGCATGTGTAAGTTTAGTTGAAAAATGATAGTAAGACCAGGACCAAATCTTTGTGCTTGTGGGACTTTTCTAGGGTCCATCTTAACATTTTCAGTGTTATGCTTTGAGGTTAAGCTACACTAGC